ATGATTGTGCCTGAAAAAGGATTATTGTGATATGATAAATCATGTAAATTTAAGCTTTACCTTCATTATATAAATAAGCTAAATTTAAGCTAGTAGGTTCATACCCTAAAAATATAATTTTATTTATTTTATATATATATATTTATATCTGATAATATTTTTATCACCTAAAATCTCAAAAACTTTTATGCTTCATACATCAAGATATATTATTTAACTTTTAATGAATAAATCAATTATAAATAAAATTAATTATAATAATATTGAAAGATACCTAACTCCCTCTAATAAATTTTATTTTTTTTTTATTTTCTTAATTTTTTCCCTCACTTTTATTTCTTTATTTTTATCCAATTATACTCACCTTTGAATTATTATAGAAATAAATACATTATTTTTTATTTCTCTAATAAGAATATACTCAAAAAATTTTAAATCAACATTCAATTTTTTCATTATTCAATCAATTTCTAGTCTAATATTAATCATACTAATAATAATTAAAAATGACTTCTATTTTAACACAACTTTTAACTTACTTTTAATTTTAGTATTTTCCTTAAAATTAGGTCTCTTTCCTTTTTTCTTTTGACCCCCCTTAATTAATATAAATCTTAATTGAATATTAATTTTTATTATATCTACATCCCAAAAATTGATTCCATTATTAATTCTTAATTCATTTTTTAATCAAATTAATAATCCCACTCTTATATACACAATTATTAGATTAACTATTTCTTCTTCTTTAATTACTACAATTATAAATTATAATGAAACAAATTTTAAAAAAATTTTAACATATTCTTCAACTAACCACCTTAGATGAATAATTTTTATCCTAATATTTGATTCATCAATATTTTATCTTTATTTTTTCATCTATTTTTTATCAATAATTTTTTTATGTTTAATTTTCAATAAATTTAATATTAACTCATTTTTTGATTTAATAAAATTTCAATTTTTTAATTATAATAAAATTAATTTTATTATTTCATTAAATTTTTTAATTATTAGAGCTCTACCTCCATTTTTGACTTTCATAATTAAAATTAATTCTATTAAAGTTATAATTGAAAACTATTCTTTATTTTCCTCTTTAAGATTAACTCTAATCTCAATTTTTACTCTAATTTTTTATATAAATATTATTGTAAAATTAAATATAATAAGTATAATAAAAACAAAATTCTTTCATTCATATAATTTTAACATTAAATTTAATTTTTTTTCTTCAATTTTTTTAAGATTCTTATCACTATTTTTTATATTTTTTTTATTCAATTCAATTAACTAATCTTTTAATTAAAAGATTTTATGATAAATTAATCATTTAACCTTCAAAGTTAAAAATATAAAATTATATTTTATAAATCTTAAAATTTTTTTCAAAAAATTATCTTTAAATTTGCAATTTAATATTTTACTTAAACTATTAAAATCTTTACTTTACTTCCTTAATTAATCAATTAATCATTAATTAATTTTTATTTGACAAAATGATTATACTCTACAAATCATAAAGATATTGGAACATTATATTTTATTTTTGCTTTATGAGCAGGAACTTTAGGTGCTTCTATAAGAATAATTATTCGTTTAGAATTAAGATCACCTGGAGCTTTAATTAATAATGATCAAATCTATAACACTATTATTACAGCTCATGCTTTTATTATAATTTTTTTTATAGTTATACCTTTTTTAGTTGGAGGATTTGGAAACTGACTAATTCCTTTAATATTAGGAGTACCTGATATAGCTTTCCCCCGAATAAATAATATAAGATTTTGACTTTTACCTCCTTCTCTTTTTTTATTAATTTTAAGAAATTTTATTGGAACTGGTGTAGGAACAGGATGAACTTTATACCCGCCTTTATCATCAATTACAGGACATGATTCCCCCTCTGTAGATTTGGGAATTTTTTCTATTCATGTAGCTGGTATTTCATCAATTATAGGCTCAATTAATTTTATTGTTACTATCCTAAATATACATACAAAAACTCATTCATTAAATTTTCTTCCTTTATTCTCATGATCAATTCTAATTACAGCAATTCTTCTTTTATTATCCTTACCTGTCCTAGCAGGAGCAATTACTATACTTCTTACTGACCGTAATTTAAATACATCCTTTTTCGACCCAGCAGGTGGTGGTGATCCAATTCTTTACCAACATTTATTTTGATTTTTTGGCCATCCAGAAGTATATATTTTAATTCTTCCCGGATTCGGCCTAATTTCACATATTATTACTAACGAAAGAGGAAAAAAAGAAATTTTTGGTTCTTTAGGAATAATTTATGCTATAATTGCTATTGGCATATTAGGTTTTATTGTATGAGCTCATCATATATTCACTGTTGGGCTAGACATTGATACTCGTGCTTATTTTACATCAGCAACTATAATTATTGCTATTCCAACAGGAATTAAAGTTTTTAGATGACTTGCAACTATTTATGGTTCAAAAATTCAATTCTCTCCATCTATAATTTGAAGTATAGGATTTATTTTCTTATTTACCTTAGGAGGATTAACAGGAATTATTTTATCTAATTCATCCTTAGATATTATACTTCATGACACATATTATGTAATTGGTCATTTTCATTATGTTTTATCTATAGGAGCAGTATTTGCTATTATTGCAGGATTTATCCATTGATTCCCATTATTTTTTGGATTTTCATTAAATAAATTACTTTTAAAAATTCAATTCACATCTATATTTATTGGTGTTAATCTTACATTTTTCCCCCATCACTTCCTTGGATTATCTGGATTCCCTCGACGATACTCTGACTACCCTGACATATATACATCTTGAAATGTAATTTCTTCCATTGGGTCAATAATTTCATTTCTTTCAATAATTTTTTTTATTTTTATCATTTGAGAATCATTTATAACTCAACGATTAGTACTATATAAATTTTTTATATCCCCTAACTTAGAATGAAATCACTCTTTCCCTCCAATAAATCACTCTTACGAACAAATTCCTTATGCTACAAATTAATTTTTCTTAAAATATATTAAATTATAATATAGCAAAAAAGTGCATTGATTTTAAGCATCAAATATAAAGAATTAAATTTAATTATTCTTTTATTATAAATTCAAACTTGATTAAATTTTTATATTCAAGATTCAAACACTCCTAATATAAATCAATTAATTTTCTTTCATGATTACACAATATTAATACTTATTATAATTACAACATTAATTTCATACATATTTATTTTTTTAATAATCAATAAAATTACAAATCGATTTATAATTAATGAACATTTTATTGAAACAATTTGAACAATTACTCCTATAATTACTTTATTCTTCATTGCTATCCCTTCATTAAAAATTTTATACATAACGGAAGAATTTTTTTCACCTACATTAACTGTAAAAGCTATCGGTCATCAATGATACTGACATTACGAATTTTCAGATTATATAAATATTAGTTTTGAATCATACATACTACCTATAAAAAAAAATAATTTCTCACAATTTCGCCTATTAGACGTAGACAATCGACTAATTCTACCATTTAATACACCTATCCGTATTCTTACAACATCAACAGATGTAATTCATTCATGAGCTGTCCCTGCATTAGGTATTAAAGTTGATGCAACACCAGGTCGTATAAATCAAGCTTTCATTTATATGATTCGTCCAGGAATTTTCTTTGGTCAATGCTCTGAAATTTGTGGTATAAATCATAGATTTATACCAATTATAATTGAATCAACTTCTATAAAATTATTTATAAATTGAATTAAAAATTTTAATTCATAATTTATTTTTATCATTAAGAAACTTTAATGAAGTAAAAGTCTCTTAAACTTATAATGGTTACTAAAAATTAACCCTTAATGAAAAAGATTAGTTAAATTATAACATTTAAATGTCATTTAAAAATTATTAAAAAATTATTTAATATCTTTTTATTCCACAATTAAGACCAATAAATTGATTTTGACTTTATTTACTAGCTATTGTAATCCTTTTTTTAATTATTATTAAAATTAATTATTTTTATAAAAATTTAAAACTAAAAACCTTTGACTCCCCATCACACTCACACCCTCAATTTAAATGAAAAATTTAAAATGATAAGAAATCTTTTCTCAATTTTTGATCCCCATTCTTCCCAAAATTATTCTTTTAACTGATTAAGAATTTTTATCCCTTTACTATTTTTTCCGAATCAATTCTGATTTAAAAAATCTAAATTATTTATATTTTGACTTTCAATTAGTCAATTCTTACTAAAGGAATTTAATAATTTTAAAAAAAAAAATTATCCTAATATCATTATTCTTTTTTCTATATTTATAATGGTTGTAATTATAAATTTTTTAGGACTATTCCCTTATATTTTTACTCCATCAAGACATCTCTCTATTACACTCCCTTTATCTCTAACTCTCTGACTCAGAATTATATTTTATAATTGATATAAAATGACTAACCTTTCATTTGCTCATCTTGTCCCTCTAAATACTCCTACAGCCCTAATAATATTTATAGTTTTAATTGAAACAATTAGAAATGTAATTCGTCCAATAACTTTAGCTATCCGTTTATCAGCTAATATAATTGCTGGACATCTTCTTCTCTGCTTACTAGGCTCAACTGGTCAAATTATAGAATTAAATTTAATTTCTTTATTAATTTTAACACAAATTCTTCTTTTTATACTAGAACTAGCAGTTTCAATTATCCAATCCTACGTATTTATGACACTTATATCTTTATACTCAAATGAATTATAAATCTCACTAATGCATAAATCAAACCACCCATACCATATAGTTACTATTAGACCTTGACCACTAATCACATCATTTAATATTATATTTTTTCTTATTGGATTAATAAAATGATTTTATATCATAAAATTAGATCTTATATTTATTTCTATATTAACTCTAGTTCTTTCTTTATATCAGTGATGACGAGATGTAGTTCGAGAAGGTACATTTCAAGGTATACACACATCAAGAATAATTAAAAATTTAAAAATAGGAATAATTCTCTTTATTATCTCTGAAATTTTTTTTTTTATCTCTCTATTTTGAGCATATTTTCACATAGCTTTATCACCAAGAATTGAAATTGGTATATTATGACCCCCAAAAAATGTTATTATATTTAATCCCTATGATGTCCCTCTCTTAAATTCAATTATTCTTATTACATCTGGTATAACAATCACCTGATCTCACCATGCCCTATTATCAAAAAATACATCTTTAGCTATTAATGTATTAATTTACACAATTATTTTAAGTGCACTATTCTCCTTATGTCAATTTTATGAATACTATCAAGCTCCATTTACTATTGCAGACTCTGTATATGGTTCAATCTTTTTTATTACTACAGGATTCCATGGTATCCATGTATTTATCGGAACTCTTTTTCTATTAGTATGTTTAATTCGTATAATAAATAATCATTTTTCTAATAGCCATCATATTGGATATGAAACTGCTATTTGATATTGACATTTTGTTGATATTATTTGATTATTTGTATATATATGAATTTATTGATGATCATTCTACTTATATAGTATATTAATTACATTTAACTTCCAATTAAAAAAATTATTAACTATTAATAATATAAGTAATAATAATATTATTAATATTATCTATGTTACCTTTTCTTCTAACAACAATCTTAATTTCTATTAATATACTAATTTCACTAAAGATTTCTACAGACCGAGAAAAACCCTCTCCTTATGAATGTGGATTTAACCCATTAACCCCTCCTCATTTACCATTCTCAATTCAATTCTATTTAATTGCTGTAATTTTTCTAATTTTTGATATCGAAATTTTACTAATACTACCTTTTATTCCTTCACTAATTATAAATATAAATTTATTCTACTGAATAATTTCATTTTTAATTATTTACATTATCTTAATTATTGGATTAATTTATGAATGAAATGAACAGTCAATTATCTGATTAAAATAAACTTAGGATATTAGTTAAAGAATAACATTTATATTGCAAATAAAAATTATTTTTATTAAAATATATCTTTAATATGAAGGCAAATTTTTCCATTTAATTTCGACTTAAAATTTTGATTTATTAAATTAAATCCATATTAATATTTATTATATTATTTACTATTTACTCTATACTTAACACACACCCTATACCTACTTTTTACTAACTACTTTTCCCTTTCTTTCTTTCTTGCTACTTATTTTATCTATTATTTTGTTATTTTTTTATTTTTACTTACTTACTTTTTCTTTTTAATTGAAACCAAAATAGAGGTAAATTATTGTTAATAATTTCATTGAATTTAATATTCCAATTAAAATCCCTTTATTATAATCAAATTTATATAGTTTAAGTAAAACATTTTATTTTCATTAAAAAAATAATAAATTTTTATTTATAAATTTAGAAATAACTAAGATAAAGCTTCTAACTTTATAATAATGAACTAAATATTCATTTTATTTCTTACTCTTTCCTTGTATTTTTATTTTCTTATACTTTATTCTATTTAAAAACATAAATGTTACCTTAATATCTTCAATATTATGCTCTTCAAATTTAAGCTATTTAAATTATGCTGATTCTAATTTTGATTCTAAATATTCTAAATCTATCTCTTCTACTATTGATATATTAATTATTGCTAAAGCTAACAAAACTAATACATATAACAATGTAAATAAATTTAAATAAACAAAATAATTTAATCTTAAAAATGATAAAAATCTTTTTAAAAATCCCTTTTTTATATTATATACAAATAAATATTCTAAAATTCCTTTATCGAAAGTTCTATATAATATGAAAGAAAATTTTATTGGATAATATGAAATTTTTCTATATAAAATGTTCAATCCTCATATTCTAGATAAATATAATTTAGTTAAATTTCTTATTTTAATAAAATCCTTGAACCTAAATACTCAACCTAAAAATACACCAACTAAACAAATTTGTAAAACTAATAATTTCTCAAATAAATTTAAAATTACTAAATCTTCATCAATTAATCTAATTAAAAAATGTCCAATTATTAATGAATAAAAATATAATAAAACTATAGATATACTTATTAAACAATCTTCTCTAACTAAAATAAAATAATTTCTTTTATTAATATAATTAAAAAATACTAAAATTACCAACCGAACTCTATATGATACAGTAAATAATGTAGCAATTAATAATATTAATAATCTAAATAAATTAGTCTTTCTCATTAAAAAAACTTCTATAATTAAATCTTTTGAATAATAACCAGAAAAAAATGGAAATCCACACAAAGACAACAATGAAATAAAAAATACTACTCTAACAAATGGGTAATATCTAATTAATCTTCCTATAAAACGAATATCTTGATTATTGTTCATTTGATGAATTAAAATCCCTCTACACATAAATAATAAAGACTTAAATAAAGCATGAATCACTAAATGTATAAATCCTAAATCAACTTTCCCTAACCTTAAAATTCTTATTATTAATCCTAATTGACTTAGAGTAGATAAAGCAATAATTTTTTTTAAATCAAACTCAAAATTCGCTATCAACCCAGATATAAATATAGTACTTCTTGAAATAAATAATATTAATTCTATAATATTATTATCTATTAAAAAATAATTGTATCGCATTAATAAATATACCCCCGCAGTAACTAAAGTTGATGAATGAACCAAAGATGAAACAGGAGTTGGTGCAGCTATAGCTAAAGGTAATCATACAGAAAATGGCAATTGGGCTCTTTTTGTGAAAGCTCTTATAACCATAAGTAATGAAAGCAAAAAAAATTCTATTTCATAAAATATTAAATTTCATGAACCTAAAATTACTAATAAACTAATTATTATTAAGATACCTACGTCTCCAACTCGATTTAATAAAACAGTAATTATACCAGAATTAAATGATTTAGAATTTTGATAATAAATAACTAAACAATAAGAAATTAAACCTAACCCATCTCACCCTAATAATAATCCTATGATATTTGGGCAAATAATTAAAAATAATATTCTTAACACAAATATTATTAACAATAAAAAAAATCGATCAATATATTTATCTCCTTCTATATATTTTAATCTGTATATTATAACAAATCTTGAAATAGTTAATACTAATCTTAAAAATATTAAAGAAATTCAATCCAAATAAATTATAAATTCTATATTTATAGAATTAACAAATATAAAAACCCATTCTATTAATAATCTTATTTTTAAATATAAAAAAATTAATGAAAAAACTATTATTAATAACCCGATAGCAAAAAAAAAAAAAATATTTATAATTAATATAATTTAAAATAAATTTTTATATCTTTAGTTCCACAAACTAATATTTTTCATTAAACTATTTAAATATAATTAATTACAACCTAAATATTTCTAATCCTAAAAATAAAAAATTTAATGGAACCCAGTGTATAATTAATATAAAATAATTTATTACAGTAATATTTTTAAACTTAAACTGTTTTGTATTCAATTGTCCATGCTGTGTTGATCTAAATAAATATAAAGAATAAGCAGCTCTTAAAAAACATAAAAATATCAAAAAAATAATTAATACTATTCTTCAACTTACTAATCTAATTAATAAAAATACTTCACTAATTAAATTTAATCTAATTGGAGCAGATAAATTAGATGAACATAATAAAAATCAAAATAAACCTAAAGAAGGATAAACATTCATTGACCCTTTATTAACATAAATTAATCGTCTCCCAAAACATTCATAATTAATATTAACAATATAAAATAATCCTGAAGAACACAATCCATGAGCTAACATTATTATTAAACCTCCAGACAATCCTAATTTTGACATTGTCATCATTCCTCTAACTAACAACCTCATATGAACAATGGACGAATACGCAACCAACATCTTTATATCAACTTGAATTAAACATACTAATCTTATAAATACTCCTCCTACAATTCCTAAAGTAATAACTATATACCTATAATCCTTTATATTAAAAAAAAATAATTGAATTATTCGTAATATCCCATATCTTCCTAACTTTAATAATACTCCTGCTAAAATTATTGACCCATAAACTGGAGCCTCAACATGAGCTTTAGGTAACCAAATATGAAATAAAAATATTGGTAACTTAACTATAAATCCAAATAAACACAATAAAAATAACACTCATTCTAATTGAATAATTAAAAAAGATAAAACTATAATTATTAAACTATCATAATGTAAAAAAATTAATAATATTAACCACAAAAAAGGCATTGATGAGACTACAGTATACATTAATATATATATAATTGCTTCATAACGTTCAAATGAATACCCACCATATAAAATCATAAAAAAAATAGGTATTAAACTAATTTCAAATATTAAATAAAATATTAATAAATTCAAAGAAAAAAAACATAAAATTAAGGATAATAATAATAATAGAATACCAAATTCAATTAATTTTTTTATAGGAATTATTAATATGCACCCACAAATTCATAATCTTAAAATTACTAAAAAATAAGAATAATAATCAAAAAAAAAAAATGTATACCCACCTACTCATAAATTTCTTGAATAACAAATTATTGTAACCATCATATACCTTGAAAAAAAAAATAAAACTAAAGAAACCTTAACTTTCCTTTGCTTAAAATATAATATACCTACAGAAAAAAATAAACCTATAATCAACTTTATCATATTAAATTTAAATTTTTAAAATATTCATTACCTTTAAATCGAATTATTATTACAATTAAAGAAATACCTAAAATCCCTTCAATTACAAACATAACTATAAAAACTAATAAATAAAAATCTTTATTAAAATTTATTATCATTATATAAATATTTATTAATCTAATAATAACTATAAATTCAATACACAAAAGTACCATTAATGCATGGTTATAATACTTACAAAATATTATTAATACTAACAAAAATAAACTAATTGTCAAACCAAAATTTACATAATAATTTATTAACTATAATTTTAATTAAATATATTTTTATTATAAATAAATTACTAAAAATTAGCTTTATAGTTTAAAAAAAACATAAATTTTGTAAATTTAAATTAAATTTTCATTTTAAAGCTTTAAACTTCTTTCAAAAAAATAAATTATATATTATATCTTTAATCTCCAAAATTAATATTTTTCATTAAACTATTTTTTGTCTTTCTTTCTTCTTTTCTTTCTTTTCTTTCTTCTATACTTTTATTTTATTTTATTTATCTTTCAACCTACTTTATTAAACATAATAATCCTTTAATTAAAATTAAATTTATTTTTAATGTCACAATCAAGAAATTTAATTTCTATTTTTTTATGAATAAATTTATTCTTTATTATCTCATTCTTAATTTTTAAATCAAATTATTCTATTATTCAAACTATAATACTATTAATAACCTTCACAACCTTATCATCATTAATAATATCAAGATCCTCAACTTGATCAATTTACTCATTTCTAATTTTTTTAATAATCATTGGTGGATTAATAATTTTATTTATACTATTCATAAGCTTAATTTCTAATCAATTTATACACTCAACTAGCAAAAAAATTATTCTTTTATCTCTTATCCTATTACTTTTACTTTTATTAATTAAATCTATTAACTTAAATGATTTTTCACCTTACTTCAATTTTAATCATCTAAGTACATCTAACTTTCTAAATTTTTCACTTAAAAATATTAATAATTACAGATGAATAAATATTAATCAACTTTATAATTTTCCAATAAATTTATTTGTTATTTTATTAATCATTTTTCTTTTAATAATCCTATTAATAATCACAAAAATTTGTTTAATTAATATAAAACCTCTTCGATCAACAAAAAAATAATTATGAAAAAAACATTTATATATAAAAACCCCCTAATTAAAATTACTATAGATTCTTTAGTTTTTTTACCTACACCAGTTAATATTAATTATTGATGAAATATTGGCTCACTTCTAGGTCTATCACTAATAATTCAATTAATCACAGGAATCTTTTTATCTATACATTACTGTCCCTCTATTGACATAGCATTTAACAGAGTTATACAAATTATACAAGACATAAACTATGGCTGAATAATACGAATTCTTCACAGTAACGGAGCATCAGTATTCTTTATCTGCTTATATCTTCATATTGGTCGAGGAATCTACTACCAATCATTTAATTTAATTCATACCTGAATCGTTGGTGTAGTAATTTTCTTACTAACTATAATAACAGCATTCCTTGGATACGTTCTACCTTGAGGGCAAATATCATTTTGAGGAGCAACAGTTATTACCAACCTTCTTTCAGCAATTCCCTATATTGGTCAAGATTTAGTAGAATGAATCTGAGGAGGATTCGCAGTTGATTTACCTACATTAAATCGTTTCTATTCTTTTCACTTTATTATACCATTCATTATTCTATTTTTAGTAATTATTCACCTAACCTATCTTCACGAAACAGGATCTTCAAATCCTATAGGATTAAATAGAAACCTATATAAAATTCTATTTCATAAAAATTTTACAATTAAAGACTCAATCACATTCATTATTTTATTAATTACAATTTTTACTTTTATATTTCAATATCCCTATTTATTAAGTGATCCAGATAATTTTATCAAAGCTAATCCTATAATTACACCTATTCATATTAAACCCGAATGATACTTTCTATTTGCCTATGCAATTCTTCGTGGAATCCCAAATAAATTAGGTGGGGTAATTGCTTTACTAATAGCTATTTTAATTCTCTTAATCCTACCATTTTCTAATTCACCTAAAAAATTTAATTTAAAATTTAACCCTTTTTATCAAATTAATTTTTGATTTCTTCTTTCTACATTCTGTATATTAACATGACTAGGGGGTCAAGAAATTGAAACACCTTTTATTGAACTTACTCAAATTTACTCAATTATTTATTTCTCAATTTTTTTAATCTTAAATTGAAGAAATAAATTATGATTTATATCAATTATTAAATAACTAACTAAGTTAATAAGCTAGAATAGCATATATCTTGAAAATATAATTTAGAAATTAATGATTTTCTATTAACTTAATTATTATCTATAGTTAGTAACTAACTACATATTTAAATTCTAAATTTAATGCACTTTTCTGCCAAAATAATTTATATAATTAAAAAAATATATAAATTATTAACAAAAATATTTTTATCTTCCTTTCCTTTTTTTTCTCTAAATTTTAAAATATAAAATACTCCTTTTTTTTCTTTACTCTAAATTTTAAAACATAAAATATTACTTTTTTCTTTACTCTAAATTTTAAAACATAAAATATTACTTTTTTCTTTACTCTAAATTTTAAAACATAAAATATTACTTTTTTTCTTTACTCTAAATTTTAAAACATAAAATATTACTTTTTTCTTTACTCTAAATTTTAAAACATAAAATATTACTTTTTTTCTTTACTCTAAATTTTAAAACATAAAATATTACTTTTTTTCTTTACTCTAAATTTTAAAACATAAAATATTACTTTTTTCTTTACTCTAAATTTTAAAACATAAAATATTACTTTTTCTTTTATTTACTTATCATTACTATAGTTAATTATTAATCATTTCCATACTTTTTTAATTTTCCATAACAAAAATTATCTTAATTAAGATACCATAACTTTTTAAAAATTATGTTAATAAATACATTACTAACATACATAACTATAATTTTACACATTTAATCACATTTTATACTTAAGGCTAAATACTATTAATAAATTAAATATAATAAGACTTAAAATATAATATCAACAAAAATACATTAACTTATCATAACGCAACCGAGGCAAACAGCCTCGAATTCAAATAATTAAAATTCTAAAAAGTAATACTACAATTACTTTATTAATCCCAAAATTTCCACCAATAAATATTAAAAAAAATAAAATTCCTATAATTAAAATTATTATATACTCTGCTAAAAAAATTAGAGTAAACCCTCCTCTTATATATTCAATGTTAAATCCAGAAACTAATTCTGACTCTCCTTCAATAAAATCAAAAGGTATACGATTTAACTCAGCTACTATTCTAATAAATAATAAAATTGATACCATTCTATTAACATATCAAAATCCTAATAATCCATCTTGAAACTTTAAAAAATCAATTAACTTAAACCTTTCAACATACATAAACATAACAAAAAAAATTAAAAATATAGAAACTTCATAAGACAATGATTGAGCTACTGAACGAATTCCCCCTAATATTGAATAATTAGAATTAGATGCTCACCCACTCATTATAATAACATACACACCAATTCTTAAACATCTTATTATATATAATAAAAATAAATTTATAGAAAATAAATTTTCCCTTGAAGGTAACCCAACCGTTATTATCAAAGCTATAAAAAATCCAATTATTGGACTCATAAAATATACTAATATATTAATCTTAATCAATATAATATATTCTTTAATAAATAACTTAATTGCATCACTAAAAGGCTGAAAAATTCCTAAAAATGTTACCTTATTTGGACCCTTCCGATCCTGAATATATCCTAACAATTTTCGTTCTAAAACTACTAAAAAAGCAACCCCAATTAAAATCCCAAAAATAAAAATTAAAAGACACAAAAAAATAAAGAGAGATTCATCTACGTTAATATGCATATATGTGCATACACTACTACATATATTTAACATATGTAAGTAGAATATTAAATACGCACATATATAATCAATATCTAAAAAGAATAAATTAAATTTTTAAAATTTGTTTATTCGAATACTTAGCTTATTAATCTATAAATTAATTTAATTCAAAATCAATTTTTTAATATAAAACTATATTAAATAATTAATTTATATAAAATTTTTAATATTTTAAGTCCTTTCGTACAATAAAATATTTATTTATACTATAGATAGAAACCGATCTGGCTTGCGCCGATCTGAACTCAAATCATGTATGATTTTAATAGTCGAACAGACTAAAATTTTAGATATCTCCATCTAATTTTTATCATAATTCAACATCGAGGTCGCAAACAATTTTATCGATATGAACTCTCCAAAATTATTACGCTGTTATCCCTAAGGTAATTTATTCTTATAATTATAATAATAATCAACAAATTCATTAATTAATGTTTACTTTAATTAAAGTTAGTTAAATTTAAATATCCTCCCAATAAAATATAATTACTTATTAAGCAATTATAACATAAAATACTTAAAAAATAAATTTTATTAAATTCTATAGGGTCTTCTCGTCTAATAATTTCATAAAAGCATTTTTACTTTTAATTTAAATTCAATATATTATCTTGAGACAATTTATATCTCATCCACTCTTTCATTCCAGTTTCCAATTAAAAAACTATTGATTATGCTACCTTTGTACAGTCAATATACTGCAGCCTTTTAATATTCCATCAATGGGCAGAATAGACCTAATATTATTATCTAATAGGACATGTTTTTGATAAACAGGTGAATACATATTTTATTTTTCAAAAAAAAATTGTCGAATTCCTTAAAATAAATTTTACCTTCAATAATTTATCATACATATTTTAAAAATTTACTAATTTAATCATTATATCATATAATTTTATTATTTAATATATTTTTTTTATACAATTAAAAATTTTATTTATAAATTAAAATTTATATTATTATAAATTATAACATTTTTTTTAAAAAATTCAAATTTCATGAATATTTATATAACTTATATAAAAAAATTATTTATATATTCCTAGCTTATCCCAAAAATACTTACCTTATAAATTTATAAATTTTTAATAATTTTTTACAATTAAACAAATATATAATTTATAATGCTGAATTATATTCATTTCTAAAAAAACTAGATATCTTTAAAATCGATTAATATTTCACTTCTAACTAAAAATTATTAATAATATTTCAACATTAACTAACATTTTTAATTAAATCTTTTAAATTCGAGAAATATTTTATTTAAATATTTTATTTAATTAACCCTGATACAAAAGGTACAATAAATAAAATCTATTTTTTTACTTTTTAACAATTTTCATTTTCATTACTTTTTTAATTAAATAAATTATTTCTAAATTAATACTCCAACATTTTAATATTTAATATTATTTTATTTATTATAAATTACTTAAACATACTAAATTAATTTATTAATATTATTTTATAAATCTACAATAAATTTTTATGAAACTAAAATTCATTTTTATTTTTATAAATAAAATTTTAATAAATAATTTTATTACTCTATTTATTGTAAATAAATAATTTTTAACTAAACTAAAATTTTATTTATCAATAAGCACTTTCCAGTACTTAAACTTTGTTACGACTTATTCCATATTATTGAAAGTGACGGGCAATTTGTACATACTTATCCTAACATTCAATTTAATAAATTTATTAAATTTACTTTTAAATCCAATTTCTTATGAATTTTAAAACCTCATAATCCAAAATTAATATAATTAATTGTAACCCATATTTATTCTTAAAAAAGCTATATTTTGACTTGAATTATTTTAACAATTTTAAATTTTATCTACCATAACTTAATTAAATATTCAAAACAGCAATACATAAACTTTTATTATTAAGTAACTCTTATCGTGGACTATCAATTACTATACAGGTTCCTCTAAATTATAAGTACCGCCAAATTTTTTAAATTTAATGATTTACCATTTAATCTCTTTTAATAAAATCATATTTATAATAATAGGGTATCTAATCCTAGTTTTTTATATAAATTTTTTAAAATTAAATAAATAAAAAATATTAATAATAATAAATCATATTTCACTACTTAATTTATTATTATCACAACTTAATAATTTTACAATTTATATTTAAATAAACTACAAATTAATTTAAATACTTAGTATAACCGCTGATGCTGGCACTAAATTATCCTATTTTTATATAATTACCTTATTCTAACTTTCGTTAAATTTATAAAATTCAAACATTAATTTCAATTTTTTTATTTAAAAATAATTTATATAGTGCTTATAATATACCATTAATTATTAAACAAAAATTAAATTTTAATCTAAAAAATTAACAAATAAAATTTAAAAATTAATTTTAAAGCAAATTAATAAATATAAATATCTTTTTTATATATATATATATATATATATATATATATATATATATATATATATATTTATTTATTTATTTTTAAATAAATAAATATTTATATTATAAAATAATTATATTAATAAAATAAAATAATTAAAAAATTAAAAAATAATTATCCAATCACATAAATCACTATTTTCATTAAAAATAATTAATGATTAAACTATGATTTATATATATTAATGTTAATAAAATTAATATTATTTAATCAATATTATAATTCAATAAGTTTCTTTTTTTCTCCAAATTTATAAATTCATTAAATAATATTATTTATCTATATTTTGAATCTATTGGATAATGTTTAAATACTTTTCTTTAAAATTTTATATTAATATAAATAATTATATTTATATAAATATATTATATATATATATATAAAAAATGCATTTTTTTGCATTTTTTTGCATTTTTTTGCATTTTTTTGCATTTTTTTGCATTTTTTTTGCATTTTTTTGCATTTTTTTGCATTTTTAAATTTCCACATTTCTTTTTATCCCTTTCTCACTCTCAATTAAATTTTCATTTACACTTTAAATTACTTTTACAAATAATAATTTTTTTAAACTCCTAATTAATAATCCTACAGAAATTATTAACTACTTATTGTTTATTAATTATTAAAATAACTACCCACCAATTTTATATTTATTCTAATAATATTCTAAATTATTTCATCAACCCACCAATATTAATTTAATTTATTTACCTTATTAATTTAAATAATAAATAAATTTCTACAGAAAATCTATTTACTTTAAATTAATGAAGTTAAAATTTTATACTATTCTATTATCTAATTTAAAATTTTAAAGTCAAATAAATTAAATTATTTCATCAACCCACCAATATTAATTTAATTTATTTACCTTATTAATTTAAATAATAAATAAATTTCTACAGAAAATCTATTTACTTTAAATTAATGAAATTAAAATTTTATACTATTCTATTATCTAATTTAAAATTTTAAAGTCAAATAAATTAAATTATTTCATCAACCCACCAATATTAATTTAATTTATTTACCTTATTAATTTAAATAATATATATATATATATATATATATATATATATATATACATATGTATATATATGTATATATATATGTATTTATATGTATTTATATGTATGTGTGTATATATATGTGTGTGTATATATATTATTAAATACTATTTTATCTTATTTTAATACTAGAAAAATTTTATTTTCTTAAATAAATTTACAATTTATTACTTTAATCAGACATAGTATTTAATTTTTAACGTATTTATTA